ATATAGATTTCAATATATCACTTGTGACTTTCTTTCTTACAAAACAAAAATTTGAATCTAAAATTGAAATCATTAAAATGAAATAATAAGAAGGAATATGTAAGCTACCCACTTGATTTCCATGGGATTGTAGTTCAATTGGTCAGAGCACCGCCCTGTCAAGGCGGAAGCTGCGGGTTCGAGCCCCGTCAGTCCCGGCGGATTCAATACATCAATTCCCCTTTTTGTTTCTGGGCAAGGGGATGAAAATGGTTTCATTTCTCTTTTTTTTTTTTTTTCTTTTTTCATAAAGCAAAAGAAAGGGTCGACTATTTGAATTATTTTAACTAGGGTAGAGAGACATATGTAAATTAATTATAATTATTGAGAGCATTCAACACTTCAAGAAAGAGATACTGTATGGGGTTTCCGCTTTTTGTCAACTGATCTCCCATTAATTCGTGTAGGAAAATGGAATAGGATAGCGTATAATACATTTGACAAGAGTACCTATATATATTTTTCTTTCTATGAAATCAAGGAATTTGAAATAGTTCGACTCCAACCAAGGAAAGAGGATATTTAAAAAATAAAGATAAAATGTGTCTTCCCTAATGAATATGCTCTTTTTAAAGATTAGAGTAGAGTAGATGTCGAAGAAAAAACTCGTAAGAAAAATTAACTCGTTAATTTTTTGGAATATTTGCGTTTTTTTTACTGGGACTCGTCTTTGTCACATTCCCTTTCTTTGTTTTCAAAAAAGATGATAGACCCTTTAAATTTTTTTTTAATTTCAAATTGAACTTCGTACTTATTTTCTCTATTTTATTTCTATTGTTTATTTAAGGTTCTTTAGAAACTCGTTTTTGTAAAGAATCGAAGTAGAAAAGGTTTTTTTATGATACTTCATCAGATGATTGTACAAGGAAAGTAAACTTCTAGGTTGTAGCAAAGAAAGCCGGGAAAAAGGATCATAAATAAATATTTTTTGATTGGATCAGGAATCTCATTATGTATTCGGTGTGGATAAAAGATCTTCCTATGTTATACTATTAAATTCTTGACGATGAATCGATTTTATAGCTCCGATATTGTTATTCATGATATTTCTTTCATTCGATATCATCGAAATCTAATTCATCTGAATGAGTTTACAAGCGAAAGATTTCTCATCTCTATGGGATTAAATCCCGAGATATTCCAAAGAAAAAAAATAATAAACGATTAAATTATGGAAGTCAATATTCTTGCATTTATTGCTACTGCACTCTTCATTCTCGTTCCTACTGCTTTTTTGCTTATAATTTACGTAAAAACAGTTAGTCAAAATGATTAATTTGAATACAATTTTACTATCAATGAAAAAAAAAGATTTCAATTTCTCGTCTTAAATGAAAGGAATGCATTAGACTCAGTAGTAGTATCCTAAGGGGCCCGCTAGTATGGTAGAAAGAGATCTCTTTCTACCATACTAGCCATTATGGTTATTGTAATGTATAAAGATACAAGTGAAATATCTTAATATAAAGGAATCCACCTATATCTCTCTTTTTCTTTATAAACGTCAATATAAATTAAATAGAATATGAAATGTATGTACATACTTTCTCAATTTCATTTGTTTGTTTGATCCATTTAATACAGATAATCCCAATTCGATGGAAGCTTCTTCAGATTTCGAAAGGGGTTACCCCATGAATGGTTAACCGTGTAAACCCTGATATAAAAATAGAAAATGAGTCAATAAAACAAAACATAAATCCAATTTCTAAAAAAAAATCTTAAAAAATATTGCCGAACGGTCTAGAAAACTAAAACAATTGATACAGGTTGATAGAGTTTGATTATTACCGCAATTAGAAGTATTTCTAGAGTCCACTTCTTCCCCACACTACGAGAGAGAGGGAAAATGTAAAAACTACCATTAAAGCAGCCCATGCGAGACTTACTATATCCATGTGAATTCTGTCCCCTATTTCTATGAATATGAAGAAACTATTCCATTATTGTTCACTAATAATAGTGAAATCCCTGGTGCAGAGTCAAAAAAAGGGAGAGGTATTGGGTCACCATTGATGAACTACTCCAAAAAATCCACTTATCTTATAATGAGTTATTCTTATTATAGAATTTCTAGTAGAATCGACAAGATGTAAACACAAGCAAACAGACACTTTTTGAAGTATCCAAGGAATCTGACTCACATGTAGAAAGAATAAGACTTTTTCTTTCGTTTATCGTTTTTTATTTTTGGAAGTAAAATGAAAGGCAATTCTTCATCTAATCTAATATTTATTGAATGTCTGAACATTCCGAGACTTTCATGAGTCTGTATCCAAAGTATCTTAGGTCCTTTCCAAAACTATTAATTTAATTCCTTCTCTGGCTATCCAATCTAATTGAAGATTCAGTAAGTGGAACTAAATTAGTAGTGGCAAGTAAAGATTTACGGATTTCCCTCTACTACTTTAAGTTTTCCTTGAATCTGATAGGCAAAACTTTAGGTTAGAGAATAGAACCTCGAGAGCCAGGGGCTTAGAATAACGAAAAGAAAGTATCAAGAGTCTTTTCCTACGTTTGTTATAATAGGGGATTTAAAGTCTGTTGTTGAGGCGGCACCCGGATTTGAACTGGGGAAAAAGGATTTGCAGTCCCCCGCCTTACCACTCGGCCATGCCGCCAAAACGATAGAAACTAGATTCCAATTTTCTTTTTTTTTTTGAACTCGGAAAAAAAAATATATATAGATTTTCAGTCACAAAATATAGAATCCAGTACAAACCAGAACCATTAACTATATGACTGTAAATTCATGACCAGTTTTGAATTAAAATCTACTTTTATTTCTAATAATATTAAGAAAATCATTAGAAATGGATTTATAACTAATCCATATTGAGTTTTTTCAATTAAAAAGAAATCTTCTTCAATTTCAATTATAACAGTAATTATGAGTATATGTAAACCCCAGAATCAGAACATACGTTACGTTGTGTTATAGAGCTATAGCTCTATAATGGGGTATTTTATCTCTCTAGGGATGCTTTTGAGGAGTAATTCTCAATAAATTTTTATATTTCAATTTTTCATTGAATACCTTGAAGAGAAAATTTCCTTTTTGATAGAGCACAGCATATGCTGTCCCAAATAGAACTGTACCACAATAAAAGAAGAAAAAGAGACATATATATCTGTGCATTCTTTTTTATTTTAATAATAAAAAAAATTACTAAATAAAAAAACACAAGTTTTCTTACCTACTTCAATTCAATGATATTCTAACGATTCTATTCAAAATAGGTAAAAATAAATCTCTTTTCTGCAAATCTTTTTTTGAACAATGAAATAAAAATACATGAAAAAGTAAAGTGGTTAAAAAAAAAGTTTTCTATTTATTATATGTTTATCGGCTCGAACAGATCCAATGATGAATACATTTTTTTATGGTATGCAATCGAATTGGAATATGTAATATCATAGGTGAAAATGAAATTACTTTTTTTTTTAGTCTTTACAAAACTCCATAAGTTCCAGTGGTATTTCTCAATTCTATTCCATTTGGATCTATTTCTTATAAAAAATTCTAATTGAATCTAGTCTCCGTTCATACGTATTTCATACATTCCATATATCTTGGAGTTGGATAAAATTTCATGTGATTCAGTAAACAGAATAGAAATTCCATTATTGCTAGATCGAATTCTATGGATATGATTCGGTGAAGAATGAGAGATGGGATGGGATTTTTTCAATAAACGGATAAATGGGAAATTCAAAAAAGATGCTCGGGGATGGAAAAGAGGGAACATCTACAATACCCGGATTTAATCAGATACAATTTGAAGGGTTTTATCGGTTTATTGATCAGGGTTTAATAGAAGAACTTTCTAAGTTTCCAAAAATTGAAGATATAGATCACGAAATTGAATTTCAATTATTTGTGGAAACATATCAATTGGTAGAACCTCTGATAAAAGAACGAGATGCTGTCTATGAATCACTTACATATTCTTCTGAATTATATGTATCCGCGGGATTAATTTGGAAAACCAGTAGGAATATGCAAGAACAAAGAATTTTTATTGGAAACATTCCTTTAATGAATTCCCTTGGAACTTCTATAGTAAATGGAATATATAGAATTGTGATCAATCAAATATTGCAAAGTCCTGGTATCTATTACCAGTCAGAATTGGATCATAACGGGATTTCGGTCTATACCGGCACCATAATATCAGATTGGGGAGGCAGGTTAGAATTAGAGATTGATAAAAAAGCAAGAATATGGGCTCGGGTGAGTAGGAAACAGAAAATATCTATTCTAGTTCTATCATCAGCTATGGGTTCGAATCTACGAGAAATTCTAGAGAATGTTTGCTACCCTGAAATTTTCTTATCTTTCTTGACCGATAAGGAGAAAAAAAAAATTGGGTCAAAAGAAAATGCTATTTTGGAGTTTTATCAACAATTTTCTTGTGTAGGTGGGGATCCAATATTTTCTGAATCCTTATGTAAGGAATTACAAAAAAAATTCTTTCACCAAAGGTGTGAATTAGGCAGGATTGGTCGCCGAAATATTAATTGGAGACTTAATCTTAATATACCTCAGAACAATATATTTTTGTTACCACGAGATATATTAGCAGCTGCCGATCATTTGATTGGGATGAAATTTGGAATGGGTACACTTGATGATATGAATCATTTGAAAAATAAACGTATTCGCTCTGTAGCGGATCTTTTACAAGACCAGCTCGGGTTGGCTCTGGCTCGTTTAGAAAATGTAGTTAAGGGAACTATCTCCGGAGCAATTAGGCATAAATTGATACCTACTCCCCAGAATTTGGTAACTTCAACTCCTTTAACAACTACTTATGAATCCTTTTTCGGATTACACCCATTATCTCAAGTTTTGGATCGAACTAATCCATTGACACAAATCGTTCATGGGAGAAAATTGAGTTATTTGGGCCCTGGCGGATTAACAGGGCGAACTGCTAATTTTCGGATACGAGATATCC